TAGTTTTCCTCGAATCTGTTATTGAGAGGTAAAGGATTAAATCCTTTTAAGAAATAAAGTTTTTGGTCGGAATATGAATCCAAACCGAAAGACCCCTTAACTATTAAGGGGTTAATAGAACGAATCACACTTTTACCACTAAACTATACCCGCTACAATGCGATTATTGTATATAAAGGGACCTTTTGTCGAACAAGGGAATTGGACGTAATCAAGATAGGATCATAAAATAAAAGAATCATCAAAATGAGAGTGTTGGCATTTTTCATGGGGAAACTTAATGAGATTAGGAAAAGAGGGTTCAGTTAAATAACTAAATAACAAGTTTTATCCTTGGCGGAATTTTTATAGATACGGCTCGACAAAACCGCCGAAATCCTACCATCAAAATTCATTGTGTAAGAATCCACAGTTTCATTTTTTTTTATCGTTATTTCAGTAAAGTAAAAAAGGAAAGTAAATAAAAAAGAAAGAATAATATGAAATTACACTTTGATTTTTTTATATATAATAAGGATAAGAATGGAAAGAGTCCTTTTCCTTTTTTTGTTGCTTGAATAGCAAGATTTTTGTTTTGAAAAAAAATAAGATAAATCATTTTATCTAGGATTAAAAAAAGGGCCCGGCTAGGTACTGACCAGGCCAGGCCATGGGAATAAAAACACCTTTCGGACAAAATCAAAGCAAGGGGCTCTTCTTTATTTTTCGTTATTTTTATATATTGTATTTAGTACTGTCTTTCTTTTTTTTATTTATATTGTATTTTTAGAGACCTTACTTTATCTAAATGTAATTACGGATAAAAGTTGTATATATCTATATAATAAAGATAGAGAAAAAAGCCAGCGAAAGAAAGACTTTTTTGAATCTTTACTTTATGTGTAATGTAACATAGTAATTATCTTTTTTTGAATTGGGAGAGATGGCTGAGTGGACTAAAGCGTCGGATTGCTAATCCGTTGTACGAGTTATTCGTACCGAGGGTTCGAATCCCTCTCTTTCCGTTAATGGCTTCATATTTACCTTATCTTTCAAATTTGGAAAACCCTTATTAGTTAAACATGTAGAATAGATCAAAAAAACCCTAAGAAATTTGTGAAAAATCAAGTAAAGAAAATGAAAAAGCCCCTTTTTTTTTATTCTTCACGCCCAGGATTACGTCCTGGATCATTAGATAGGAATCCGAAGATGAAGAGAGAAACAAAGAATATTACTACTGTGTAAACAAAGAGTTTGAGAGTAAGCATTACACAATCTCCAAGATCATTTTTTTGGAAAAAAAAAAGAGAATAGATCTTCCATTACCAAAATTTTCTTTCATACCCACAATTAGATATTGTGGGGAACCTTAACCCTATTGGGGCCTTTCGCTGGAAAAAAGGTAAGAATGGGCAAATGGGGTGATCCAGATTTATTGCAGCTCTCCAAGAATTTCAATGTTTGAATCGAGGGTTCATACTGTAAGACTTATCTGATCTTATCAATTGTTAGAATTTTTTCTCGAATAAATCATTAATTTTCTAGGATAGTATTAAAGATCTCATCGAAAACTTACAGCAGCTTGCCAAACAAAGGCTAAGAGAAAAAAAAACAAAGGTATAACTGGCATAACATTCACGATTGGATTCAAAAAAGCATAAGCTTCGGGCAATTTGGCGAAGAAAAAACTACTCGAATAAAGGGCAGAATTAAGACAGATACAGATCAAATTAAAGATATTAAGCATAACAGACATTTTGTTCTTGGAGATAATTGCATTTTGATTGAGTTATTGATATAAGGAAAAATAAAGAAAGTAAAGTGGACCAAAAAATCCTTCTTTTTCTTTGAACTTACCCAATCAAAAATCCTTCAATTCTCAAAAGAGAATAGAAGAAATCATACTTTCATACAATATCTTAATTGAATTATATGTAATGATCAATAAATTCAGTTTAATTCTATATCGATACGTATTAAAATCCTATCAACAATCAAATTTATTCTATATATATTTGGGTTAGAATTGACGAAAAACCAATACCAATATTAGTCTTTATTAGTGTCGAATAGAAATCTAAATGGGGCGTGGCCAAGTGGTAAGGCAACGGGTTTTGGTCCCGCTATTCGGAGGTTCGAATCCTTCCGTCCCAGAGCATATCCATTCTATCAGAATCAAGATTGTGTTTTGGGTAGAATGTCATTCTTGTTTCTGATTTTTAATGATTCCGAAAAGAATCATATCCCGTTTTTTCACAAACTGAACTAAATCCAGTTGAAATTACACACAAATGTAACTGAATCCATTTGTGATCCAGGTAAGATAGGATCATAGATCACAAGAGTTTGAATTCAAAAAAGCCGGGCGGGCTTTTCATCATATGCGCATTCACTTCATCTTCATATTGAGGTAAGTTAGTTACTTAGAAAAACCTTATGTCCGTATTTATTTGAATTTTTTCAATGATACATTTTATTTTGAATCAAAATGGGAAAGAAAAGCACCTATATTCCCTATCCCTTCAATGAGATAGCCTGATTATTTTATTAATTCTCTGTCAATCCCGAAATTCTAAGGATCTCTTGAATTCTAAACAAGAGGGAGTTCTTGGTACTAATTGAATTCAATTTCAATCGATCGGGATTAAGTCTCTTAAGACTGGGTTAGGGTAAAATCAAAATAGGAGCACGGACTTAATCTGAACTTGTTTGACTTTGTATCTAGACAAGATAGTTAACATCGGGTAAAAGAGGATCGATCCTTTTTTTATTTATGCCTCATCATTCTCATAGAATTTGGGAAGTAGATAGAAGTTAATCAGTAACGGAAGGTATTAATTGGAATGTCTGTGTTTGTCCGATTAACAAACAATCAAGTTCCATATATAACCGACGTATTTTCTTTGAACCTTACTTTGAGGTATTTTTTGTTTGGTTCTAATGAATAATTTAAAATCTATATTCAGACAGGAGTGATTCATACATTTTATTCACTTTAGTTTATGACAAGATTACAGAAAAATTACTATACAAACAACAAAATATGAAAATGCGTATAAAATGCGGAAATGCTTAGCTTATATGTATGTATTGTTATCGTTTTTTTATTTCAGTGAGAATGGTCTTTCGATTTTTGTGACAAAGATTTTTGATCCCTTACCTTAAATTATCAAATTGAAATATTTCACATAGAATATCTATAACAGTGACAATTGTTCAGTCTATCTAATAGATACGACAAACCCCTATTTTTTCGATTCTTATTTGATTTTATCACTCAGATGAAAGAATAAGGACCGAAATCTTACCTTAACATCAGTCTTTTTTATCCACTCACGAAAAAAGAAAGAGAGATTTATCTCTCTTATGTGCGGTCCTTATTGTAAACCTTTATTCAAATAATGCTGTCAAAGTAGGAAACTTTTTCAATTCGAATTTTTTAGAACTATTTTAAATGATTTTTTTTAAGTTGAATCTTTGGTACTCGAAGAAATGTAAAGTTGATAAATCAATCCTCTTGAATCACTTAAAGATGCCGATTCAAAAAGAATTCATTTATCCGTTCTTATTTATCTTATTTTTTTATTCAAAAAAAACGTTGCATTCATACAATCAAATTGGAATTCTTGTTGATACTTTTTAAGAAAAACATCTCCCCATATATTATAGAAGAATAAAAGTATAGATTACTATGTCCCGACTGAACCAATGACTATTCATGATTCGATAATGGAATCATTTCCATACCGGTTCCAAATTAGAGGAATGTTATGGTAAAACTTCGTTTGAAACGATGTGGTAGAAAGCAACGTGCGACTTGAAGGACACGATCCGTTGTGGATTCTTACATCCACCATTTTTTATAGGAATGAAAGTGCTCTTGGCTCGACATCGTTTATTCTGTTCCACTAGAACCCCTCTTTCTTGTTGGGTTGTAATGTAAATAGTAGATGATGGAGCTCGAGTAGAAAGTATTGATTCATTTCTCGGGAGCAAGGATCTAGGGTTAATGCCAATCAATAAATTGGAACAACTTCGTAAGTATATCTTCGATATAGAAATTGAAAGGATCCAATTTTAGCAAGTTTCCAATCCAAAATAAAATTGGATTTGTTGGAATTGATAAAAATCTTTCGATACAAAGTGTATCACTATCACGCGGGAATCAACTGTTCGTATGATTCTTTGATAGAAAGAAATCAAAAAAAGGGTATGTTGCTGCCGTTTTGAAAGGATTAAGTATCACCGAAGTAATGTCTAAACCCAATGATTCAAAACAAAGATAAAGGATCCCAGAACAAGGAAAGACCCTTTCAATTGTCTCAATAACTGGATCAGAGACTGAAGAATCCAAATAAATAGGTTTTAAACGAGACAAACAACAAGGGGTTAAAGACCACTCAATAAATGCCTAAAGATTTTTCTTTGAGTTATTTAATTTAAAAGTTATCCAACTTGAGTTATGAGTACAAATGATTTTTTATTTTTAAGGAAGGAAGAATAAAAAAAAAGATTTAAATCATAGTCTAATTGATTTGATGATTTTATGGACCCATTTGCCATTAGAATTCTATACATTGATGAATATAACTTAGAATCATTTTTGCTCGAGCCGTACGAGGAGAAAACTTCCTATACGTTTCTAAGGGGGGTATTGTTCATCTACATCTATCCCAATGAGCCGTCTATCGAATCGTTGCAATTGATGGTCGATCTCGAAGAGAAGGAAGAGATCTTCAGAAAGTGGGTTTTTATGATCCGATAAAGAATCAAACTTATTTAAATGTTCCTGCTATTTTATACTTCCTTGAAAAAGGCGCTCAACCTACAGAAACTGTTTATGATATTTTAAAGAAGGCGGAGGTTTTCAAGGAACTTCAGTCTAATCAAATAAAATTCAATTAAATTAATTAAATACAAAAATAAGGGAGGGAGTGGTGACTCGTATATAGCTTTGTATAACCTTTCTCTACTATTTTGTTTTTCTTTCCCCTTTCTCTTGCTCTATTCGTACCTATTTA